AACCCAAAAAATAAAGGGAATGCTTGGATAATTGGTTTATATAAATCCTTCCTGGTTGAGACCAAACATAAGAATGACATTGCCATAAATTGACAAGATAATATTTCCACTTATTCATCAAAAGAGGGGTATCTTTCGAAGCCAGAATTGATTTTCCTTGATATCTAACATAATGCATAAAAGGATCCTTGAAGAACCATAAGATGGCGACCGTAAAATCATTTTCTACCGGATATTTTATCTTTTCATAAAAATGAATTTGCTCAAAAAAGATCCCATAAGAGGTTAATCGTAAATGAGAAGATTGATTACGAAGAAAAAGGAAGATGGATTCATATTCACATACATGAGAATTATATAGGAGCAAGAATAATCGTGGATTACTTTTTGAAAAAATAAATTTATTTGGAGTAATAAGACTATTCCAATTATAATTATAATACTCGTGAAGAAAGAGTCGTAATAAATGCAAAGAAGAGGGATCTTTCACCCAATAGCGAAGGGTTTGAACCAGGATTTCCAGATGAATGGGGTAGGGTATTAGTACATCTGATACATAATTTAAATGTGGGAATTTGTCCTCTAAAAAAGGAAATAGTGAATGAAGTGATCGTAAATTATAAGATTTTACAATTTCTGTTTCTGTCGCTTCTAAGGAAGATACTGATCGTAGGGAAAACGGAATTTCCACAATGACTGCAAATCCCTCCGATATCATTTGAGAATACAAATTTTTGTTGTACCCAAAAAATTTATTTTGGTTAGAATCATTAGCGGAAATAATCAAATGATTCTGTTGATACATTCGACTAATTAAACGTTTTATAATTAGTAAACTAGATTTATTGTCATAACCTACATTATCCAACAAAACGGATCTATTTAAACCATGATCATGAGCAAGTGCATAAATATACTCCCGAAAGATAAGTGGGTATAGGAAGTCATGTTGCTGATATCCATCTAGTTCGAAATATCCTTGAAATTCTTCCATTTTTAATTAGATTTGAACCAGAAAAGAAATAGGTGATTTATTGGGTTATCAAATGATACATAGTACGATACAGTCAAAACAAGGTATTATAGTACGATAAGAAAAGAATAGATACCTCGGAAACAAGTAAGACTCATCAACAGACTCTCTAACCTCTCTTTTTACATCTAATTGATTTATGTTCATTCTAGGGTAACAAGATGGTTCGAAGTCCTTTATTTTTTCAATCCAATCGCTCTTTTGATTTTGAAAAAAAAAATCTTTATCAATATACTGCCTTCTTCTACACATTTATCTCTACCCTATAATGGGTAATAGCTAATAATTAGGACTCATAAGAAATTTTTAATCCACTCATGGGAAAAGCCTTTCCCGCATTAAGCACTAATATATTTTTAACGTCTAATTAGATCGGGCAATCATTCAAAAATTAAGAACAGAAGCTCATTACTTTTTGTTTCCCTATAATTGGAACCGTAGTTAGGGCTCTACCCATTTATTCCCTCGACCAAATTTATTTTTTATTTTATTACACGTCAAGAATTCAAATAATTAAAATAAAGGTTTGGACCTATTCGTTAAGAATGAAATATTCTCAGAATTATCCATCGATACGACATGCTGCTTTTTCCATTCATTCCTTTCAGGATCAGTCGTGGTCTTACAAACTCTGCCGCTGGTATGGACGAATTTGTTGCTTCATACAAATGTGTAAAAGATGCTAGCCGCACTTAAAAGCCGAGTACTCTACCGTTGAGTTAGCAACCCAAAAAAAATAATTAGAATGTGTAGATACAATCGGAATCCCAATAAATTAAAAAATGGAATTGCACAACGCAATCAAAACCAATCAAAACATTAAAATAGCAAAAATTTTTTAATTTATATATAATTGATTATATTCTGAACATAATAAAAATGAACAGATCCGATGAAAATGCAAAAAATTATCAGATAAAAATAGGGATTATAGGGATTAAAGTAAAATATTTATAGAACGCCCCTTGTCTCTTATGTTATCGATTAATTAGTATATTTAATTAATTAGTATATATAGATTTTTATTGATTTTAATCTTAATCAAAAAAAGACTTCTTGTATCACATAAAATCCAAGAGACCATTGTTTGACTGAAATAAAATCTATGGGACGGGGATATAAATGGATCCTTTTATCCACGATCGGATTATATTTATTTGATACACTGTTGTCAATATGAATGTCGAGAAAAGAATACAAAAGAGAAAACAAATTAGAAATAGAACTAATATAATAATTCCAATTTCAATCGATTTTAATAAAAAAAAACTAAGGACTTTTGTTGGATTGGCACTACATATATAGAATATTTATATACAATATTGGGGGAAGAAGAAATTAAGGAAGGTAGGGGGGAAAGTAGAAAAAAAAATGAGGTTTAGTCAAAAGTCAAAGAAACAAGTTTAATCCTTTGTGTTTTTTATTTGTTCTAGAGTTCCACCGAAAACCACCTCATTAACAGTAATCTGAAAATTTTATATTTATAAACCCGATACTTCATTTATTATTTATTCACTTGATCTTTTTCTATCTATTTTATTGATATAAATCAAATTTGATAGAAATCAAATAGATTTTTGTCGTTATAAAAGACAACCTTCTACCCTACAGTAACAATAATAAATTAAGTATGATATGAATATAACAAAAGAGGAAATAGCAAAGAAACTAAAAGGTTATACAAAGCTATATACAAATCATCCGCATCTTCTTTTTTTATATTTCATTAATTTTATTTTGTTTGTTGATTAAGCCGAAGTTCCGTAAAAACTCCCGCCTTTTTTGAAATATCATGAACTGTTCCTGTAGGTTGAGCGCCTTTTTCAAGGAAATATAGAATAGCAGGAACATTTAAATAGATTTGATTCTTTATCGGATCATAAAAACCCACTTTACGAAGATCTCTTCCCTCTCGTCGGGATCGAACATCAATTGCAACGATTCGATAAATGGCTCATTGGGATAGATGAACAATACCCCCCCCCCTAGAAACGTATAAGAAGTTTTATCCTCGTACGGCTCGAGAAAATTCGAAATTATGATGATGTCTATATATAGAATTCGAATATAAAATATATCCATAAAATCATCAAATTAATTAGATTATTGATTTAAGTACTTTTTTTCTTATTTTTCCCAACCAAAATTGTATTTGAAATTTGCACCCTCATAACTCAAGTTGAATAATTCTAAAATAACTCAAAAAAAACCTTTTAGGTATTTCATTTATTGAGTGGTCTCTAACCCCTTTTTTGTCTGTCTCCTTTAGAATCTATTTTTATTCTTCATTCTGATCTAGTTGTTGAGACAATTGAAAAGGGTATTTACTTGTTCCAGGATCTTTATCTTTGCCTTGAATCATTGGGTTTAGACATTACTTCGGTGATCTTTAAATCGTTTCAAAATGGCAGCAACATACCATTTTTGGGATTTATTTCTATCAAAGAATCATACGAATGGTTGATTCCTACACTTTACTTTTGATTTGATCGAAAGAGTTTTACCAATTTCAACAAATTTGACTTTTCAATTTTCTCGAATTGGATACTTTAGATTTATATCTCGAAAATATACTTACGAAGTTGTTACAATTTATTGATCGATACTAACCTTAGATTCTTGCCCTTGAGAATCAATACTTTCTACTCGAGCTCCATCGTGTACTATATTACATCACAACACTCAAAAAATGAGAGTTCCAGTGGAACAGAACAAATGATGTCGAGCCAAGAGCACTTTCATTCCTATATAAAATATAAAAAAATGGTGGATGTAAAAATCCACAGCTGATCATGTCCTTCAAGTCGCACGTTGCTTTCTACCACATCGTTTTAAACGAAGTTTTACCATAACATTCCTTCGGTTTGGAACCAGTATGTAATTGATTCGATTATGGAATCATGAATAATCATCGGTTCGGTCGGTACATAGTAATCTATACTTTTTTTCTATATCAAGAATGGATAATTTATGAAGAAGTCTCCGCAAGAATTCAATCAATTTGACCCCATTTTTTATTCTTTATAATTATTTTTATTGTTTTTTATTATTTATAATTATAAATACCATAACACGAATAAATAAACACGAATAAACAAGTTATTTTGAATCCCTATCGTCATGATAGGATAAATTCAACAATTTAACACTTCTTCGAGTACCAAGAACTCATAAGCAATCATTCAAAAGATTTAATTGATTGAATAATTTACTACCTGATATCATTATTTTAATTTTGCATAAGGTTTTAGAGTAAGGACATTCGCTTTTTATCACCATTTTATCATCATTAAGAAAGAGATAAATCCATATTGGATTAACCCTCAATGATTACTAAAAAAAAGATAGATAAAAAAAAGACTGATGTAAGGAAAGAGTGAAGATTTGGGTTGTTATTTTTTCATATTTCATATTGTAAAATATTACTATTTTACAAATCACAAATAGATTAAATTTCATATGCGTGTTATTTGAACTAGATTCAATTTGTGAAAAAGATATGATTCATATTTCATATTAAAACAAAAAGAAACAAGAATAACATTCTCTACCAATTCTATACCAATATTATACTCTTAAACGGAAGGCTGTTGGAAAAGACAATCTTTATTTTGATATATTTTATTATGATATAGATAGATATTTTATTATCTATTAAAAAAAAAAAAATAAAATGATCATGGGTCAGGTATGCTCTGGGACGGAAGGATTCGAACCTCCGAATAGCGGGACCAAAACCCGTTGCCTTACCACTTGGCCACGCCCCATTTCTAGTCGACACTAATAAACACTAATAGTAGTACTGGTTGTTCGTCAACTCCAGTGTAAATATCTATAAAATAGATTACTAGAATTTTTATACATGCCGACATAGAATTAAACTTAATTTATTGATCATTACATATAATTCAATTAAGATATTGTATGAAAGTATGATTTATTCTATTCTCTTTTGATTTGAGAATTG